TAAAGTTAAAAATATAGTAGAGTTCAAAGTTTGAAACTTCTTAATCCTAACGATTAAATCTTATCAGAAGATACAAAAGAATGCAAATAAAAAATCCGAAAACTTTCCTTTTTGGTTATAATGCTAAAATATCAAGTCGGCTCATTCGTCTTGATGTTGATCATTATAGGCCTCTTGAATCTTCTATTTACCTTCTTTAAGATTTATTATTTTTTGATTGCTTTGGAATGCGGATTTACTTTCTTTTTTATTATTGATAGGAATTCTCTTGTTAAGACCACATGAACCTATTGAAACCTCAGATTCATACTAGAATGGCGATGACCTTCAAATTAAGTCCAAGGATTCTCTGAGTAAGAACCCTTGTACCCTCGCTTATTCAATGAATAGGAATGGATAGAATGATTAAAAATAAAAAAGGGGTTTACCCTGTATCAAACTAAGCATGAACGGGAGTTTGAAAGAATAAAAATCTTTCAAACTCTTTGAAAATTTGTAGCCCGGCCACGAGGTCTGAATATTAAGTATGAATCATAGTTCTAATACTTCGTAATCTATTTCATATAGTTCGTGCTCCAAATATTCGAATGAATATCTGACGAGGAAAACCGCCTTTATGAAGATGACAGACCTATTCTCTGTACTATCAATAGGATCTATTTTAACAAGTCACACACTCATATTACGGAAATACAGAAACAAAGAAATTTCGCGGTCGAACTACCAAAATAGACCCAAAATACAAACCTAAACCTTTTGCTTTAGAGTGAAAAGCAAAGCTAGGACTTAGTTATTCTGATAAATCTAATTCATTGAAATTCCTTCTAGTAAAACAGAGGAATTATAAATCTCTAAAATAATAGATAGAAATATCGCAAATAAAGCCATTGCGACTCCCATCAATGGAGTAGTTCCCCATCCAGGAGCTACTTTACCATATTCCGAATTCAACGGTTTCAATAACCCCCCTACACCAGTTCGTTTTGGACGAGATCTAGAACTACCCTCAACGCTTTGTGTAGCCATAACTCCTACTTTGTATTCATTGAGATCTGTTGACTTTGTATACAATTTCGTTGTAAATAAATAATCTTATATCATAGATCCATTGTGGTTTTGAAATTTTATAATAATGGAAACAGCAACCCTAGTCGCCATCTTTCTATCTGGTTTACTTGTAAGTTTTACGGGGTATGCCTTATATACTGCTTTTGGGCAACCCTCTCAACAACTAAGAGATCCATTCGAGGAACACGGGGACTAGTTGAAGTTTGAAGTAATGAGCCTCCCGATATTGGAGGCTCATTACTTCAATTTAGAAAATGAAAAATCATTTAATCTTTTTAGTTGGAACTTTAGGTGGTTCTCTAAAAAAGATGGCGAAAAAGATGATTCCTAGAGTTGAGACTAAGAGGAATGTATAAACCAATGCTTCCATAGATTTGATTGTGGTTTACAATTATAGCTTTCATACCTGTTTATTTGGAGTCGTATCCTGGATAAAATAAAGAAGGAGCAAGAATCAAAGACAAGTCGGCAATTCCGATCAAAAAATCCCGGTGCCTTATGTCAAAAAGTGGAAGCGAAAAGTAACGGAGCAATATTGTATCAAACTACTTGTCTTCTTGTAGTTGGATCCCCAAGTTTTTGGAATGCTCCAAATTCCACTTGAGCATCCAAATCTGGATCAATACCAGCAAAAACATCTCTGAATAAGGTTCTAGCACCATGCCAAATGTGTCCAAAGAAGAAGAGAAGAGCAAACGAAGCATGGCCAAAAGTAAACCAACCTCTTGGACTACTACGAAAAACACCATCGGATTTCAAAGTCGCACGGTCTAATTCAAAGATTTCACCCAATTGAGCACGTCTTGCATATTTTTTCACAGTAGTGGGATCACTATAACTGACGCCATTGAGTTCGCCACCATAGAACTCAACAGTTACACCTACTTGCTCAACACTATACTTCGATTCTGCCCTTCGAAAAGGAACATCGGCTCTAACAATCCCGTCTCCGTCTACCAAAACCACTGGAAATGTTTCAAAAAAGGTAGGCATACGACGTACAAAAAGTTCACGCCCTTCTTTATCTTTAAAGATAGGATGCCCCAACCACCCAACAGCTATCCCATCCCCGTTATCCATTGAGCCCGCCCTGAATAACCCCCCTTTTGCCGGATTATTTCCAATGTAATCGTAAAAAGCCAATTTTTCAGGAATTTTAGACCAAGCTTTGGATAAACTTTGATTCTCGGATAGCCCAGCACCAACCCTTCGATATATTTCTTGCTGGAAGTATCCCTGATCCCATTGATAACGAGTGGGACCAAATAATTCAATGGGAGTAGTTGCGGAACCATACCACATAGTTCCAGCAACAACAAAAGCTGCAAAAAAGACAGCAGCGATACTACTAGAAAGGACAGTTTCGATATTTCCCATACGCAATCCTTTGTATAGACGTTGTGGCGGACGGACACTAAGATGAAAAAGTCCCGCTAATATGCCCAATGTCCCTGCTGCAATATGATGAGAGGCTATTCCTCCCGGAACAAAAGGATCAAAACCTTCCACACCCCACGCCGGATTTACAGATTGGACTTTTCCGGTTAGCCCATAAGGATCGGACACCCATATTCCAGGACCATACAACCCTGTTACATGAAATGCGCCAAACCCAAAGCAAGCTACTCCTGAAAGAAATAAATGAATTCCGAAGATCTTGGGCAAATCCAAAGAGGGTTTTCCTGTACGTTCATCAGTAAATATCGCTAGATCCCAATATACCCAATGCCAAATAGCAGCCAAGAAGCACAAGCCAGAAAACATAATATGTGCCCCAGCCACACCTTCGTAACTCCAAATACCCGGATTCGTCACAGTCCCACCTGTAATAGTCCAACCACCCCATGAATTGGTTATTCCTAACCGAGTCATAAAGGGTATAACGAACATACCTTGTCTCCACATTGGGTCGAGAACAGGGTCAGAGGGATCAAAAACTGCTAATTCATATAGAGCCATCGAACCAGCCCAACCGGCAACTAGAGCTGTATGCATTATATGGACAGCTAGCAAACGACCGGGATCATTCAATACGACGGTATGAACACGATACCAAGGCAAACCCATGGAAATACCTCTTTATCAACGAAAAATCACACTATGTAACTTTATTGCACTGGAAAACTATGCCATGGACCTCTCATTTTCAGTGCATTAGCTGAGAGAAAGTATTAATCTTTGTTCAAGGCTTTTATTTTAGTAGTAATAATGAAACAATTAGGGTCATATGAACAAAGAGAAGCAAATCTATTTTATACCCGATAAGTATCAATACGCAATGGGGGGTTTATACCCTTTTAGGCGGTCGAATCTATACATATTCGTTTATTATTCGAAAGTACCTATTCGTAAGAAATCTCCTAATTTATTTATCCAATCCAATATAATATATGGATATCAAATATCTGGATAAAATGGGATAAAAGACGAAATTATTAAAAGAAAGAAATGCATTATTACGCTTCCACATCAAAGTAAGATATAGTACTTTAATATCTTTTCTTTCATTTAATGCCTATTGGTGTTCCAAGAGTACCTTTTCGAAATCCCGGGGATTTCGATGCATCCTGGGTTGACGTATAGTGCGACTTGTCAGATAGAGTGGGTCATATGGTATTTCCCCATTCTCTCCCCCGATTGAGAAATCCTTCCGCTTCGCCCAAAAAATATTGATTGAATCATCCAAAATTTGGAGCGTGAAGTGCAATGAAAGAAAAAAAATTTAATTGTTGGGCGACATCCAAATTAATATTATCAATTAGAATTAGAATCCAATTTATGGTTGGTTTGTTTGAACTAATAAAATGAGGTATCCAGGCTCCGTTTAGAAAAAACCCATTGATAATAATCTAGGATTCCTACTTGTATCATATATCATATGTATTGTTTTTTTATTACATTCAAGTAATCTCCGCCTGTTAATCAGAATTACTTGAATAATATACAGAATTACTTGAATACTATAATTAGTACGTAGAAGAGTTGACGGAAGACATGAAATAAATAGGAAAAAAAAACGAAGTTTTCGCAAAAAGACGCGGTAGTGGGAGCATTTGTTCTATATGTGCAAATCAAAATCGGGCGGATCTTTACTCGGAGTAGAGCAGCATAAACCTAAAAGAATTGAAGAAACCCATTCAGGAACAAGAGAATCCCATCGTTATTTAGATTGGATCTCGATGAAACAATACATCAAGGAGAAGTTAGTTCGATAAGTTTAGTAAATTGTTCAGTAAACAGGCCAAAATTTCTTGAAAAATGAAATAAAAAGTTTCTTCGTGAGAATAGAAAATTAGAAAGAGCCTCTGTATAAAAATATAAAAAACAAAAAGAACTAGGATCTACACATTGATTCTTAATTTATTTTTGTTGAACCGTATGCATCAAAAGGTGCATGTACGGCTCCTACAGGATTGAGGTTTATCCTAATCAACCGACTTTATCGAGAAAGATTACTTTTTTTAGGCCAAGTAGTTGATAACGATATCTCGAATCAACTCATAGCTCTTCTAGTCTATCTGAGTATGGAGAGTGATACCAAAGATCTTTATTTGTTTATCAACTCTCCTGGTGGATGGGTAATACCTGGAATAGCGATTTATGATACTATGCAATTTGTGCGACCGGATGTACAGACAATATGCATGGGATTAGCCGCTTCAATGGGATCTTTTATCCTGGTCGGAGGAAAAATTACCAAACGTTTAGCATTCCCTCACGCTTGGCGCCATTGAGTTTTTTTTTAGAGAAAAAAAACTATGCCTTCGCCATATGAAATATTTTTAAGTAATAATAGCATGGCACTTCGAATTCGATATCAAAAAATTGTATTCTTTTTTCAAAAACTATTACAAAAACATTCAATTATGTATCGAAAGAGTAGTATGAAAAAAGGTAGTCCCGATTTGATATTATTTATTGGAAGCCCTTTTCAGTGTCACAAACCCCTTTTTTTTCACACCAACAGGCTGTTTTGGCTATGTTAGAAAAGAATAAAAAAAAACAAGATTCGATGATTTTTTATAATTGGATTTGTTTTATTTGAAAAAAAAAGAAACTTTGGGATTGCTGAATCACAAATAAAAATTTATTAAATAATAAAAAATATAAGGTATAAAGCAACGGAGCCGTCATATTATTTTTGAACTCCTCAAAAAAAAAGGAGGGTCAATTAGGTAATTATTAGATTATTTACCAATCTGGATCTGATGATAAACTCGATATTTTTCCTTTTTCTTTGGTGGTTTGTTGGAAGGTAAAAGTCCATTTTTTTATAGAGCCGTATGCAATGTGCAAACCCTGCCCGTACGGTTGATCAATTCTATCTTTTTTATTTCTTTTTAAATTCTCGCGCCTTAATGATGAAAAATCGAATAACCTTTTCTTTTAATTTTAAATTGATTATGCTATATCATCAGGGTAATGATCCATCAACCTTATAGTGCTTTTTATGAGGCACAAGCGGGAGAATTTGTCCTGGAAGCGGAAGAACTGCTGAAACTGCGCGAAACCATCACAAGAGTTTATGTACAAAGAACGGGAAACCCTTTATGGGTCGTATCCGAAGACATGGAAAGAGATGTTTTTATGTCAGCACCAGAAGCCCAAGCTCATGGAATTGTTGATCTTGTAGCGGTTGAAAAATAGCAAAGAGTCCACATAAATTATGATTTGCAATGTTTAATTAATATGAAATAGTTTTTAGATAGTTTTTTCTTTTTTATTTACTCAATTGAATATAAGTAAAGAAAAATAGATTCAAAGAATTCATAATCATCCGGTTAGGATCAATCTAAACCATCTTAATTCTATAGACCATAGACCATTAAACCCTTCAGCATGCCAACCCTTAAACAACTTATTAGGAATACAAGACAGCCAATAAAAAATGTAACGAAATCCCCCGCTCTTAGGGGATGTCCTCAGCGCCGAGGAACATGTACTCGGGTGTATGTGCGACGCGTTCAGATCCTGGACTGGGACAAAAGAAAAGAATTCCAGTATCAGTGATCGATACAGTATCAATGACTAGGATAGATTGGGGTTCCTACATCCATTCTCTTCTCTAAAAAAACAAGAAAAATCTTGTTATTGTGTTTATTGTTTATTGTGCACAAAATTGATGGTTTTCGTTGGGACAAACACGACCACTCCCTCTATTTTTCAATTTAAGATGAAAAGAATTAACCAATTCGTAGCAACTTATTATCCAGGGAATTTATTTTTTCTTTTTTAAGCAGAAATATAAGCCTTAGACTCTTGCAAGAACGGACTAAGAGGGTCAAGCTAACCCAACAAATCTTCATAATTAAATACCGTTACTGTATTAAAGGTGGATCACCTTGTGAAAGGTCTAGTACTAGAGAATTCCATGGGTAGAGCCAAAGAATGTGAACTGTACAAGTTAACAAAAAAATGAAGAATCAAGAAAAGGGCTCCGGTGTATAGAGAGGACCTTACCGTTTTGAAAATAACCATATAAACGATGGAACCCACAATTTCTTTATCTATATCCATTTATATTGACTCTTTTCGGGGCATTTGATCAATGCCTCCTAAAAAACTCGTGGTTGGGAAGGTTATCGTAGCAAAAGCCGTTGGAGTTTTTACTTTATACATTGGGAAACCCGTTTTGTTAATTATATAAGCTAGAAAAGGAAAAACTGAAAGAAAGGAAATCAATCAGTTATTCCTCAGAGTTTCATTTATTCAATGACCAGAATTAGACGAGGATATATAGCTCGAAACCGTAGAACAAAAATGCGTTTATTTGCCTCAAGCTTTCGGGGGGCTCATTCAAGACTTACTCGAACTATTACTCAACAGAAAATACGAGCTTTGGTTTCGGCTCATCGGGATAGAGATAGGCAAAAGAGGGATTTTCGTCATTTGTGGATCACTCGGATAAATGCAGTAATTCGCGGGAGAGGGGTATCCTCTAGTTATAGTGGATTAATATATAATTTGTATAAGAGGCGGGTGCTTCTTAATCGTAAAATACTTGCCCAGATAGCTATATTAAACAGAAACTGTCTTTATATGATTTCCAATTAAATAATAAAATAGTGTTATTGGAAAGAATCGCTAAAAATACTTGAATCTTTAATCATAGAAGTACCTGAATAAGAAACTCCGGGAAGGTAGAGTAGAAATTTGTATTATACAATATGATAAAGTCGTTACAATGAGCAAACACGTTCAATAAAAAAAAAGATTGATTCTTTTTTTTTTTACCATACTCAATTCACTCCTTTTCTTAATTTGAGTTCGGATTGGAAGTTTGATTCTATTGAAGAGTAAGCCTATTCATTTTATTGCGGGTTCTAAGCCCGGCAGTTCTAGCAGTCGACTCACCTCGTTCAAATTGTTTTTCATTATTAAGAAAAGGTAACAAAGATAAAATACGAGCTTGCTTGATAGCAATAGTAATTAACCGTTGTTGTTTTAAGGTCAATCGATTCACCCGTCTAGATAATATTTTTCCTTGTTCACTAATAAATCGACTAATTAAACTCATGTTTCGATAATCAATTCGATCCCCCGATTTGATCGGGGGCAAACGCCTACGAAAGGATCGCTTGGATTTATGAAGGAGTCGCTTGAATTTATGCATGTTTTCTTTCTTTTTTTTTTTTTTTTTTTAGAGAGATTCTATATATTCTATTTTTATATGTTATTGTTATTAATTATTAACTATAACATAGTTAACATATATTGAATATATCGTGTTTCAGGTTCCTTGAAGGAGTGACACACGGGTGATTGATTCGATCTACTTCTTTATTTCTCCGTGAATCCTATGTTTGTAACAATAGGGACAGAATTTTCTCAATTCCAATCGACCGGGTGTATTGTGTCTATTTTTTTGAGTAATATATCTGGAAATGCCTCTTGATTTTTTATTAACACGAATACCCTTTTCAACACACCCAGTGCATTCCAAAATAACCCTTACTCGGATATCTTTCCCCCTCGCCATGAACCTCCTTTTTTTTTATTCATTTAACTGTTCGATATTTTTGATCTAAATGGAAGTAAAAAGATGGAAGTTGCCAGCTTTAAATCCAATTATGAGAGATTTTCGTTGCAATCATGCAATCAATATATTAGTAACAATATAATAGTAATAAGTAGTACAATTCCAATAATACAAAAGGTTTATAACTAGTCTAGGCAGTTCTCTTTAGATTTCGAATTGAAGTGGAGTATTTCATGAGTATCTTTATACTGTTATCCTAGCCATATTTCCATCTTCGGCACCACTTATTTAAGCCTTAGTCGAGTTCCTACTTTTACGGAGGTGGAATGCCTTCTTATTGTTTCTCTTTTATAACTTATTCGAATTTTTTCTACTAAATAACTAACATTTCTAATAATAAATAACTAACATCTAATAATAGAAAGTCCTTAAATAATAAACAATATAATACATATTCTAATAGAATACTAAATCTAAAAAATAAAACAAACAATACAATAGAACAATAGAGTAGGGAGGGGGGAAGTACGAGTCCCAGATATTGAATTCTATCTCTAATCTTCTTTACCCCTTCCTCTGCCAATAACTAGACCAATAAAATGACTCGAATTAGAATGAAAAAAAAGGGAATGTTAATGCATCGGGGAAAAAACGATTAATTTCTATCAATATACCTGCTAAAGATCCAAACCATAAAGTACTTAGTACTGGTGCCACGGAGAGATATGTTTTTAGATCTCGCATTTAAAATCCTCCTTCTTTATTGTAATACATAAGCAAAGTGCTGATATGATCAGATGTATATGTAACTAAGAACAGCCCGTATTTTTGTATTTGAACATGGACTCCCTAATTCCAAGAGAAAAATAAAAATAATTTATTTCAAGTTCTCTTTATCAATGTACGAAATAAAGAGAAAGATGTGGAAAACAAAACAGGGATTCTCTACAATGACACTGTAAATTAATTGAATTAATTGAAAGGGGTGTAGCGCAGCTTGGTAGCGCGTTTGTTTTGGGTACAAAATGTCACAGGTTCAAATCCTGTCATCCCTACTTATTTCCTCTACTCTGAACAGTAACGAGAGATTCATTGAGATCGATTCAAAATTGGACATAGATAGCCTTTACATTATATCATACTATCATACTATTTTGATCATACTCTAATACTCTAAATACTCTATAAGGGTAGTAGACGTAGACGCATACAAGATGTATTAGAGCTAGAAAAATAATCCCTTTCCTTACAGTCGTTTTTTTTGTAAGAGAGCGCTCTTAGTTCAGTTCGGTAGAACGCGGGTCTCCAAAACCCGATGTCGTAGGTTCAAATCCTACAGAGCGTGATTCCTTTCTTGTTTTGTTAGGTCAAAATTACATGGCAATAATTGAACAGACTCTGAATTTTACTTTTGCCAGATTAAAGTTAAAGAAAAGGCGAGGTCAATCAACAAAATCGATCTTAATAAATCAAAGGTCCAACTGATCACCGCGTCTATATTGTAAATACGCAGTTACGAATAACCCAGCCAATGTAATAGGAATTAGACCTAAGACGATTCCAAAGAGAAAAACTTCAATCATTTTTATTCTTATTTTTTGAAAGGAGAAAAAGAGAGGTAATATCTATCCTTAAATATGAATCCGGATTACTCATGAATCTCGACGACCAAAGAATTGTAAATTCGCGCGGTAAGGAACTATAGAATAGATGGAATACTGCAGAAAAATTTATTTATTATGAACTGTAAAAGTAATTTGAATTAAATTCAAGTTAAATAAGCCGTATCTTACTCAGACCAATAAATAGAACTGAAGTTATAGTTAACGCCGCTAGTAGAAAAGCGAAATAACTAGTTATCGTGGGCATGAAGTAGCTAAAGGAAATATTTTTTTTTAGACATATGTTTGTAAAGTATTTGCCTAAGTAGACTTTTTTAAGTCACTTACTGAA